TGTTTTCTTTTGTTGGAAATTTTTGACAGATATGTCTCGGCAAAACTACTAAAAATCATAATATAAAAAAAAACATTGTCCAAAAATCCAAAATGAACTCTATCTTTCTTTATCTTTTTCAGTAAAATATCGGTAAATAGAATAGCAATAAAATAATAAAAAAAATATGAAAAAAAAAAATTATTACGATTTGTTAGAACAAAAGAAGCCCGGCTGGGCCTGCCCAGGCCAAGCCGTGGAAATGAAAGAGTCCCTGGGGACAAATAAAAAAAAAAAGGTTTTTTCTTTTTTTATATATATAGATATAATCTCTATTAATATAGAAAGATAAGGAAGGTCTTTTTCAAGTGGTGGAGAGATGGCTGAGTGGACTAAAGCGTCGGATTGCTAATCCGTTGTACGGGTTTTTCGTACCGAGGGTTCGAATCCCTCTCTTTCCGTTTTTTTAGTCTTAGTGCGAGTTTTTTTCTTTCTTTTTTCAATTTTTTTAAGATGTGGAGAAGAAAAACCTTATTTTTTTTTTTTTTTTTATTCTTCACGTCCAGGATTACGCCCTGGATCATTAGATAGGAATCCGAAGATGAAGAGAGAAACAAAGAATATCACTACTGTATAAACAAATAGTTTGAGAGTAAGCATTACACAATCTCCATATTTTTTATTGTATACTCCATTATTTTGTATATTTTGTTTGTATTTTGACACCAAGAAAGAAATAAAATGTTAAAAAAAAATTTTTGAATAGTAAATAGGATAAAATTATTCATTACCAAAAATTTTCTTTCATACCAACAATTAAACGCGGGTTCATACTGTAAGACTTATCTGATCTTATTAATTGTTATAATTTTTTTTGAATAAGGCATACATTTGTCTAGGACAGTATTAAAGACCTTATCGAAAACTTACAGCAGCTTGCCAAACAAAAGCTAAGAGCAAAAATAGCAAAGGTATTACTGGCATAATATCTACGATTGGATTCAAAAAAGCGTAGGCCTCAGGTAATTTGGCGACAAAAAAACTACTGGAATAAAGGGCATAATTAAGATAAATACAGATCAAACTAAATATATTAAGCATAACAAACATTTTGTTCTTGAGGATAATTGTATTTATTTTGATTGGGTTATTGATATAGGGGAAAATGAATAAGAACAAATGAACTAGCCCAATCAAAATAAATCCTTCAATTCTCAAATCAAAAGAGAATAGAAAAAATCATACTTTCTTCCAATATCTTAATTGAATTATATGTAATGATCAATAAATTCAGTTTAATTCGACATCTCCACATATAAAATTATAGCAACGGTTTTATCGGTGGTGTTGACGAACAACCAATACTAATATTAGTGTTTATTAGTGGCGAATAGCAATATAAATGGGGCGTGGCCAAGTGGTAAGGCATCGGGTTTTGGTCCCGCTATTCGGAGGTTCGAATCCTTCCGTCCCAGAATATGCCCGACCCATTATAACAATCTAATAATGTTATTATTAGATCAGAAATTTTTGATTATAGAATCCATTTAGTTATATATATATCTATTTAGATTCTATTAGATATTCTATGAAATAATAGAATCCATAGTCTGTTAGATAGATATAGATTTATTCTCTCTCTATATATATATTTCAATATAATATATTGATATATTTCTATTTTTTCGTTCTTTAATGATTTATTTGGTTTTTTTCATATTAAATTTGAATATGAAAATAGATAAATTTAATCTTGATATTTACTAAAATAGATATAGATATAGATCTGAGGTGAAATTGAATTTTGTCTCAGATTTTGTCAGAAAACATCTATTCCTATTTTATAGAGAAGGAAAGGTGTATACATTATTATTCATCGACCAACCAATGACTATTCACGATTCCATAATTGAATCAATTACATATAAGTTCCAAAAGAAAGGAATGTTATGGTAAAACTTCGTTTAAAACGATGTGGCAGAAAGCAACGTGCGACTTGAAGGACACGATCCGCTGTGGATTTTTACATCCACCATTTTTTTTTCTATTACTATAAAAGAGGAATTAGATAGGAATGAAAATGCTCTTGGCTCGACATCGTTTTTTTTGTTTCACTAGAACTCTCATTTTAGTTTTTTGAGGGGTTTGTGGTGTAAATGGTACATGATGGAGCTCGAGTAGAAAGTATTGAGTCATTTCTTGGGGGCAAGAATCTAGGGTTAGTATCAATCAATAAATTGGGCCAACTTCGTAAGTATCTTTTCCAGATATAAATTGAAAGGGTCCAATTCAAGCAAGTTTCAAACAACTTTTGGAGAATTGGTAAAACTCTTTCGATTCAAAGTGTATTGCACAAGAATCAATGAATCGCATGATTCTTTAATAAAACGAAATCACAAAAAGGTTATGTTGCTACCATTTTGAAACGATTCAAAATCACCGAAGTAATGTCTAAACCCAATGATTCAAGGCAAAGATAAAGGATCCTGGAACAAGGAAATACCCTTTTCCATTTTTTCAACAACTAGATTAGAATTCAAATAGATTCTAAAGAATACAAACAAAAAGGGGTTACAGACCGCTCAATAAATGAAACGCTTAAGGGATTTTCCTTGAGTTATTTGAGAGTTATCCAACTTGAGTTATGGGGTGCCAATGCGAATAGTTTTTTCGGTTGTGAAAAAAAAGAAGAAAAAAAGTACTTAAATCATATTGATAATTTTATCGATATGTTTTACATTACCTAGGTATAACTTCGAATTTTCTTGAGCCGTACGAGGAAAAAACTTCTTATACGTTTCTAGGGGGGGGTATTGTTTATCTACATCTATCCCAATGAGCCATTTATCGAATCGTTGCAATTGATGTTCGATCCAGAAGAGAAGGAAGAGATCTTCGAAAAGTGGGTTTTTATGATCCGAGAAAGAATCAAACCCATTTAAATGTTCCTGCTATTCTATATTTTCTTGAAAAAGGGGCTCAGCCTACAGGAACTGTTCATGATATTTCAAAGAAAGCGAGGGTTTTGACCGAATTTCGTCTTAATCACGAAATTCAATTAAATTAATGAAATCAAAATAGCAATATCGAAAAAGAAGGTGTAAATGATTTGTATATAACTTTGTATAACCCTTTCTCTGCTCTCTGTTATAATCTCTTGTTCTATTCATCTTATACTAATAAATTGAGTATTACTTCTATAGAATGTCGTTTTTGATAACAATAAAAAAATATATATTTTTTTATTGTTATTTATTATTTTTCCATTCTAGTCTTTTCTCAACATTTCCATTCATATTGACAACAGTGTATCAAATAAATATAATGCATCCGTAGATAATAGATTTTATTTCATTTTAATAATGAGCTTATTGGGTTCGCTGTGACACAAGAAGTCTTTTGGAATAATGGATAACATAATTGATAACGGGTATTCTATAAAATATTAAATATTTTGTTTGAAATTTAATGTTTTTGATTGTGCCGTACAGCTTTCTCTCTTTATTTATTTTATTTGTATTCCGATTGTATCTACACATTCTAATTCTTTTTTCGGGTTGCTAACTCAACGGTAGAGTACTCGGCTTTTAAGTGCGGCTCGCATCTTTTACACATTTGTATGAAGTAAAAGATTCGTCATACCATCGGTAGAGTTTGTAAGACCACGACTGATCCTGAAAGGAATGAATGGAAAAAACAGCATGTCGTATCAATGGAGAATTCTAAGAATATTGCATTCTTACCAGGTAACTCCAAAACCTTGTTTGAATTCTTCGCGTAGAACAAAGAAATTGAAGTTTGGGTCGATTGAATAAATGGATAGAGCCTTATCGGGGCCCAATTACTATAGCCTAGGGAAACAAAGAACAACGAGTTTCTGTTCTTAATTTTTGAATGATTACCCGATCTAATTATACGTTAAAAATATATTAGTGCTTGGCGCGGGAAAGGTTTTTCCCATGAATGAAGTATCACTTTTTTATGAGTCCTAACTATTAGTTATTCTCCATTATGAGATGGAGCTAGATGTGTAGAAGAAGGCAGTATATTGATAAAGATATATATTTTTTTTTCAAAATCAAAAGAGCGATTGGATTGAAGAAATAAAGGATTTCTAAACATCTTGTTATTTTAGAATGAAGATAACTCAATTCGATGAAAAAAGAGATGATAGAGAGTCTGTTAGCAAATCTTATTCCGAGGTATGTATACCTTGTTTTGACAGTATCGCACTATGTATTATTTGATAACCCAATAAATCCCCTATTCTCAGTTTCAATCTAATTTCAAATGGAAAAATTTCAAGGATATTTAGAACTAGATAAATCTCGGCAACATGATCTCCTATACCCACTTTTCTTTCGGGAGTATATTTATGCATTTGCTCATGATCATGTTCTAAATAGATCGAGTTTGTTGGAAAATGTGAGTTATGACAATAAATCTGGTTTTTTAATTGTAAAACATTTAATTAATCGAATGTATCACCAGAATAATTTGATTATTTCCGCTAATGACTCGAATTTAAAAAATTTTTGGGGGTATAACAAGAATTTGTATTCTCAAATAATATCAGATGGATTTGTAGTCATTATGGAAATTCCATTTTCCCTAAGATTAGTCTCTTCCTTAAAGGGTACAGAAATTGTAAAAATTTATAATTTACGATCAATCCATTCAATATTTCCTTTTTTAGAGGACAAATTCCCACATTTAAATTATGTATCAAATGTATCAATACCCTACCCTATTCATCCGGAAGTCTTGGTTCAAATCCTTCGCTACTGGGTGAAAGATGCCTCTTCTTTGCATTTACTACGACTCTATCTTCACAAGTATTTTAATTGGAATAGTATTATTATCCCAAAGAGTTCTTTTTTTATTTTTTCAAAAAGTAATCCAAGATTTTTATTGTTCCTATATAATTCTCATGTTTGTGAATACGAATCTATCTTACTTTTTCTTCGTAACAAACCTTCTCATTTACGATTAACGTCTTTTGGATCTTTTTTTGAACGAAT